CACTTTCTACACACGTCTTTTTTTCGGAGGTCTACAGCCATTATGTGGCATAGGGGTTACATCCCGTACGAAAGTTAATAGTATACCACTTCTACGAATAGCTCGTAATGCTGCGTCTCTTCCGAGACCGGGACCTTTTATCATGACTTCTGCTCGTTGCATACCTTGATCAACTACTGTACGAATAGCATTTGCTGCAGCAGTTTGAGCGGCAAAGGGTGTCCCTCTTCTCGTACCCTTGAATCCACAAGTACCGGCCGAGGACCAGGAAACCACCCGCCCCCGCACATCTGTAACTGTGACTATGGTATTATTGAAACTTGCTTGAACATGAATAACTCCCTTTGGTATTCTACGTGCACTCTTACGTGAACCAATACGTACATTCCTACGTGAACCAGTTCTCGGTATAGCTTTTGCCATATTGTATCATCTCATAAATATGAGTCAGAAATATATGGATATATCCATTTTATGTCAAAACAGATTTCTTATTTGTACATTGAGCCCTTTAGCGGGTCTGATTATCCTTGTCTTTGTTTATGTCTCGGGTTGGAACAAATTACTATAATGCGCCCCCGCCTACGGATTAGTCGACATTTTTCACAAATTTTTCGAACGGAAGCTCTTATTTTCATATTTGTCATTCCTTATCTTAATTCTTTTTTGGTAGAAAATAAGTTTCTTGAAATTTTGCATCTCGAATCGTATCGAATAAAAATGACCTAATCTTTCGAATCCTTGTTTCGGAGTCGATAAATTATACGTCCTCTGGTTGAATCATAACGACTTACTTCAATTTTGACTTTATCTCCTGGCAGTATCCGTATAAAACTACGTCGGATCTTTCCTGAAACGTAACCTAGAATCAGATCTTCATTATCTAACCGAACTCGGAACATGCCATTGGGAAGCGATTCAGTAATTAAACCTTCATGAATCCATTTTTGTTCTTTCATTTCAGGTAAAGCCCCCCTGAAGTATCAATTAATGGAGGAAAGACGATATTAGACAACTCACCCCCTTTCTTTTTTTTTTTTACAAATAGGAAGAGGTTTCGGATCCCATTTGGATATTAAATGGATTACCATATATAACACAAAATTTCTCCACCGATTCGTTCTAGTCGAGCCTCCCGGTCTGTCATTATACCCCGAGAAGTAGAAAGAATTACAATTCCCATCCCACCTAAAATTCTAGGAATTCGTTGAGAGTTAGAATAGATTCGTAAACCGGGTCTACTGATCCGTTTTAAATTTAAAAAATTTCTATAGGGTCTTTTCCCATTCCTTCTATGTCGAAGGGTTAAAACCAAAAAATATTTGTTTTTTTCTCGATGTTTTCTGACGTTTTCGATAAAACCCTCTCGGAAAAGTATTTTAACAATATTTTCGGTAATATTAGTAGATGCTATGCGAACAACTCTTTTTCTATCCATATCAGCATTTCGTATAGAGGTTATTATCTCAGCAATAGTGTCTCTACCCATGATGAACTAAAATTATTGGTGTCTCAAAATTGGATATAATCAACATGTTTTTCTTTTTTTTTTTTTATTGATTTATGAATAGGAATTTTGCAAGGTATATGCGTGAGACACAATCTACGAATTAATCTAGTTCTTAATCTATTTCTTTCAAATACCCCAAACAAATACCCCAAAGATATCACGATCTCATTTTATTTTATAATACCTCGGGAGCTAATGAAACTATTTTAGTAAAATTCAATTTTCTCAATTCACGGGGGATTGCCCCAAAAATTCGAGTTCCTTTTGGATTTCCTTCTTGATCAATCACAACTGCAGCATTGTCATCATATCGTATTATCATACCGCTGTCACGTTTTAGTTCTTTACAGGTACGAACAATTACAGCTCTCACTACTTCTGATTTTTCTAGGGGCATATTTGGTACTGCTTCTTTAATCACAGCAACAATAACGTCACCAATATGAGCATATCGACGATTACTAGCTCCTATGATTCGAATACACATCAATTCTCGAGCCCCGCTGTTATCCGCTACATTTAAATGGGTCTGAGGTTGAATCATATCAAATTTTTTGTTTATTCTTCCAATGCAAAGGATGAAGAAAATAAAAGAAATATTGTTTGTCCAAAAAAAGAAACCTGCGTTTTTGTTTTATCCCTAAGATTCATCTCTGTCGGTTCTACATTTTTATCCCGAAATAATAAATTGAGTTCGTATAGGCATTTTAGATGCTGCTATTAAAATAGCCCTTCTAGCTATATTTTCGGTTACTCCACCCATTTCATATAGTATTCGCCCCGGTTTAACAACAGCTACCCAATATTCAGGGGATCCTTTCCCCGAACCCATACGTGTTTCAGCAGGTCTTACTGTAACTGGTTTGTCTGGAAATATACGGACCCATATTTTTCCACCACGGCGTGCATTTCGTGTCATTCCTCGTCGACCTGCTTCGATTTGTCTAGATGTGATCCAAGCAGGTTCAAGTGCCTGAAGAGCATATTTAC